TTTAGTTAATTACTGAATAAGTCATTATTGATTATGAGTCTATTTATTCTAATATATATATATATGTACATAGATATAGTTTATTGCACATATATATCTTATCCACATAGTGGACCATTCAGGAACGATAAATTCAATTTATCTAGTGAGTATAGTAAGTATGGGTAAAATCAAAATGGTTTATTAAGATAAATATCAATGCAATGAATTATTTCAAGACCAACCCAACCCTAATTGAATTGACCCCCATCATAACGAAATTCATTTGATTGATGCATAGACTTACCAATCAGATCTAAGATATTTCCTCGAATCATTGATAAAAAGATTTTTTTTATTTGTTCCCTGAACTTAAACTTAATTATTCGAGAAAAACAATTTTCAATAACTTGTTGATCCCTATCCCTCTTCCCAAATTTTCAGATTTATCTTTTTTTTTTTGAACTTCCTGGATTAGTGTAAGATAGAAATATGTCTATCTAATCTTAACAAAATGAATGAATCAATGAATTAAGAAATGAAGTTTAATTCCCCTTTCTGGTCTGCCCGACCAATCATTCCAAAAAGGTCCTATACCTCGTATTATTTCTATTCTACCTATCCTATTTAGTTTATTATTTTATTTATTTTTTTTAATATTCAATATTTCATATAAATATCGTTTTAATAATATCGATTTATAATTAATATCTATTTATTCTTAGATTTCTTTTTTTATTTATTTTATTCTTTGATAGAATTCTATTTCTAATTCATTAAAAATATTTAATAATATTTAAATATAATATTTAAAATGAAATAGAATCTATTTAATGAAAATAATATTAAATTAATGAAAATAATATTAAAAAAAAAATGGAAGGGTGATTAGAATGAATGATTCATAAATACGAATCAAAAGATTCTATGAAATCATGAAAGAGAGAAAGATCTTTCAGATTTAATCATACCTTTAATCATACCACATTATATTGACAATTTCAAAAAACTGTTCATACTATGAATATAGTATGATGACGATCGGGCAAGTATGCCCCCATCGTCTAGTGGTTCAGGACATCTCTCTTTCAAGGAGGCAGCGGGGATTCGAATTCCCCTGGGGGTAGGGTATTACGAAAGGAAGTTGATCATGGATTATCAATAAGCCTGGAATTTATTCTTCCCGGGTCGATGCCCGAGCGGTTAATGGGGGCGGACTGTAAATTCGTTGGCAATATGTCTACGCTGGTTCAAATCCAGCTCGGCCCAATAATTCGCCGATTCACCACGAAATGATAGAACCCATTTGTTGTTCCCCAGAAATGCCTGATCGGAATACGGAAGAATAAAAAAAACTACAATTTTCTGATATATTTTACTGCTGTTCATTTGCTCTCTTTATTTTATCTCACAAATTCTGATCTTGCTTGCTAATGATATAGATTCATACTAGATTCATATAACGATCTGAAACTATAAAGTCTAAGGAAAAGAATCAAATAAAGAATAAATATAAATAAAAAAACTCTTTTTTTTTTTTATTGAAAGATTTATTTGATTCTTAATCAAATTATAAAAAATAAAAGGATTATTAACAATCCCTGAGACGCTCCCGCTAAAGTGCATATCCGTGTGGATATCCAATATATCACTCGCGTTTCTGTTACAATATGACTTATTCTAATCTAAATATCGAAAATCTAAATAAAATATATAAAAAATAAAGGGTTTGAATGAAATCATAAGAATATGTATGATGTACACTTTATTTTATTTCCTTGGGATTGTAGTTCAATTGGTCAGAGCACCGCCCTGTCAAGGCGGAAGCTGCGGGTTCGAGCCCCGTCAGTCCCGACGGATCCAAATCCAATTCCAATAAAAAAATACATCTGCATTTGCTGTGAAAAGGAGAACACATAGCAGAATTTCATTCCCAAGTGGGATACCCTCTATCTCTTATTTTATTTATTAGTTTCTATTTATTTATTAGTTTCACATTTCTCATCAAAGAAATATGGAAATTCCCATTTATTCAACTAGTCCCGATTGATAGGAGAAAGACATATGTAGATTAGTACAATTATTGGTAGAATCATATTCAGGATTCCAAGAGATACCGTACGGAGTCTGGCTTTTTCGATTATTCCCGATCTGTGTAATAGGGTACTATATGTTTCCAGGAGTCTATACACAAATGGAATTTGTACGATACAAAAAAAAATTTAACATAGTAACTTTGATATAATACTTTTAAGATGAAAAGTATATCCCTTTAGGGCTCCGATTTTTTGTAACCTCAATTACTAATTTCAATTATTAATGTGAATTTGAAACAATTTATCTCATTAAAATTTCACACTGAATTTTTGATATATGCATCCCATAATTAATCCAAGGAAATAGGATATTAATAAAATAAAGCTCAAAGAAGGATCCCCTTTCTATTAGAAAGGGCTATCTCTCTTTGTGAGGGAATGAATAATCTTTTTTAAGTTTAAGGTTCTTGCCGAAGAAAGAACAAACTTTTTAATGAATTTGATGAAATACTCGATTTTTTTATATCCGGACTCTCCTTATTATACTCCTTCTTTGTTTTCCAAAGAAGATTAGATCATTAAAAAGGGGGGGTTAGAACTAAACTTCTTCCTTTTTTACATTTCGCTTCTATTGGTTATTTTATTGGGATTTTTTATAACCAATGTAAGTAAGTATAAAGGCGGTCATATGATATTTCATCAGATGATTGTACAAAGGGGGAGCGTAGCTTATAGAAAAGAAAGAATGATAAAGAAAGTAAAGAAATTATTGATCGGATCAGGAATAAAAATTGGAATTCGGTATGTATAAAAGATCTTCCTATGTTATACTATTTAATTCTCGACGATGAATCAATTTTATAGTTCAGATATTGTTATTCATGATATTGCTCCGATTTGATATCATCGAGATGTAATTCATCCCATTGAATATTGAATTTACAGCCGAAAGATTTATCAGCTCTATGGGATGAAATCCCGAGTTATTGCGAATTAACTAAAAATGAAACGATTAGATTATGGAAGTAAATATTCTCGCATTTATTGCTACTGCACTGTTCATTCTAGTTCCTACTGCTTTTTTACTTATAATATACGTAAAAACAGTCAGCCAAAATGATTCATTTGAATGAAACTTGACTGTTTAGTTCTTCTCAATGCTTGAAAAGAAAAAAGAAAATGAAAAGTATTCAAATTTAGTGTCTTAAATGAAATAAGCGGACTAGAATCATCAGTATTCTATGAGATTCGATAGTATGGTAGAAAGAAATATATAAATCTTTCTACCATATTTATTATTGTTATTGTAGTATATAAAGTCGTACTGTATAAAGATAGAGGTTTAATATAGATCAATCTACAATATGTATCTTCATAGATATCAATTACATATAGATATCAATTACATATATGTAATGTATTTACATAACGTACCAATTCGATTTCTTTGCTTCATCTATTTAATTTGTGTTGATTCCAATCATCAATCTGAAAAAATCGAAGGGCAATTCTTACTCTTACGATTCGAATTCCTAGAATTTCTGATTCTATTCAATATGAATCCCGATATCCATTGAAAGAATCAAATCGATGAAGGAAAAAAAGAGGGGGAAACCAAAAACAAATAAAAAAGTAAAATAAAAAGGACTTTGCAGAACGATCTATAAAACAATTGATATGGTTTGAGTTTGATTCTTCAACTCAATTAGTAGTACTTCTAGAGTCCACTTCTACCCCATACTACGAGTGAAAGAGAAAATGTAAAGACTACCATTAAAGCAGCCCAAGCGAGACTTACTATATCCATGTGAATTATATCCCCTATCTCTATAAATATGAAGGAATTATTCCATTATTGTTCACTAATCATTATTATGTTCATTAATAATAGTGGAATCCCTGGCGAAGAGTCAAAAGGGGATTCTAACCCAACACCGTTGATGAAACAATCCAATAAACTCACAATTATAACAGTTTCTTATATGATTTCTAGTAGAATCGGAAAACATTAAGCACAAGCAAAATACGTAGATACACCCCTGGAAGTTTCAAGGGAATGGTACTAACATGTAGTAATAATAAGACCTAGTCCTTTTTTTGTTGACCTTCATTTCATTACATTAAGTCAAAAGTATTAAAATATAGAGTCAAGATAGATCACTATCTATCACATACCCCTAATTTCGCATTTTAGCTAATCCTTACGTTACGTCTCCTGCTTGTCTATGTGAAACAATCAGAAGATAGTCTATTACATTAAAGACAATTATCTCTTCAATCAATATTAAATTGATTGCAGAAGCACACATAGAATTTCATGAGTTCGTATACGAATAAAGTATCTTTCGACCTTTCCGCAACTAATAATTAAATTCCTCGTTCGTCTATCCAAATTAATTGAAGACCCAGTTAATAAACATTACATTAATAATAGCTGTCATATCAAGATTTAACGATTCTTTTTCATTCAAAACAAAATTCACTAATATAATCTTTTCCGTGAATTGAAGCCTAGACGCAAGGATTTACAGCATTTTCATTTTAGAGAACAGAACCGCCAGATGCTTATAGCATCAAGCAAGTATCAAGAGTCCTCTCCCCCGCTTACTTCTGCTGGAAAAAAAATTGTCAAGTTATCTTAGCAAAACAGAATAAGGTATTCCTATTTTTTTTGTTGATCAGGCGACACCCAGATTTGAACTGGGGAAAAAGGATTTGCAGTCCCCCGCCTTACCGCTCGGCCATGTCGCCAAAACGATACAAAAAATATATGAAAATATTTCATTTTTTATTTTTTTTGGGGGGGTTATTCATTTTTGTACTTGTATCGTGAATCCTGTTTTTTTTTTCTTTAATCTATTTCCTAAAAGAAATCCTTACCTTTCTCTTTTGATCGGATACATTTCTTTGATTGATTGTATAATATCTTAAAACAAACACACTATTTAAAAACACTCCTTCCCTTTTCTATTGAAAAATAAATTG